CCAAGCATCCCCCATGGGTTCTATACCCGATTCATAACTAGAGAGCTTCTCTGGTCCTTCACTAATCGGGGCTAAAACTCCGGAAATTAGAAATGCCAAAATAGGAATAACACTTGATATTATTAGAAATGCCCAGAAGATATCATATTCGTGAAGCAGAAACATAGATGTACTCCTATGAATGTGGAATATACCGAATTAGTCGATTCGAATCGGAATTGTCAATTCATCCATAACTGCTTAGTCGAAACAAACATTTTGATCGAACCACATAGTTTCGTTTGTTTGCTGTGGGTCATGTCTCGTTTCAAGATTTATCCAACGTAATCTCACTTACTTCGATTCTATTTCGATATAGTGTAGACATATCATGCTCTTATACAAATAAAATTCTCTCAATTTCACTTTGCCTCGGATTCTCTATAAAAAGGGAATGAAAGAATATATTCAATTAAATAATATGAATTGAAATAATATTCATATTCATAAATAAAATGAATAAAAGAAAGATTCAATTAAATATTAAACATAAATGTTATGTTAAAATTGAAATATTCAATTAATATAATCAAAGAAGAGGTCTGGCTCATTTTTTCTCTTTTTTTTTTTGCTTAGTGATTTAGAATAGAGTCAGTAGTCAGATGTAGTAGAATGTCTAGGGATTTCCATCTCGTTATGGTATATTCTACTCGGTTGGCGTTCGTGTATTCTTTTCATTAAGATCTGGATAGAGGATCATTGCTTCTATTGATTCGATACGGATACAGAAACAGAATGCATCGACCAATTAGATTCTCTCTCCTTGTCCCAGATTTATACTTAATTGATTTTATTCAATCCGTTGAATTCTGAGGAACCCTTATATATAAGTTCCTATACCCAAATTAGAGACTTTGGACCTGTACTACCCCGACCTTACCCCCCAGAAACAATCGAATTATTTAATTCGAGTTCGAAGTCTTGAAAGAGCATTCCATTTCGGACCAATTTCTAGGACTAAAGATCTTGATTTGGAATGACTCGAAATACTTGTTAATGTAATAATATCTAGTAAGACCAACGGTTAGGCTTCGTGACAATAAAAAGACTTCTTTTGAAACAAACCTACACAATGGAGCATAGTGCAGTGGTAGAGTCGGATGAATTGTAAATGATCTACAGAAGATACTTCTAATGGAATGGAATCACGCGTTGTCGAACGATTCGACAGACCCACTCATAAAAATAAAAATAGAAGAGGGCGCAAACATTGATTAGGACCAAGTCATTATCTCTGAAACTGGGGTTGTTGTTCCACCAAAAAGTGATGAGTTGGGGGATTCCTAACTCATCCAAGTTCAAACGGCCCCTAATCTTCTTGCATAAAGTCTGCATCGGTAGAATTGGAATGATGAGCAATTGGATTGGAGTAAATTGGAATACAAAAAAATAAGTATTGTACAGAAACAGAAAAATAACTACTTGTTTTGCCAGGCCGGTTATACGAAGAAAAGCCTATTTTACAATGAAACTTACCAACTTCGTTTTTGAAACTCCGGCTTACAAATACAAGAACAAGAATAGGTACTAGATCCATGTGACTTACTATTCGATTTGATTTGATTGGGTCAGGTTGGAGTTTTTAGCCAGGCTCATGTTATGATTTTGACTTCATAAATTGACTTGGGTATACCAAAGCAAAGGTGTATCACTAAATCTTTGATCATGGACAAGAAAAGAGGAAAAAGTCGTATGTCATTCACACACGAAGATTAATGAAGAAGAATGGCTTTGTTTATCCGAGATTTGAAAATGTGGATCCATTGGAATAAATTCTTGTTTTCATTTTCATGCCCCGAGGGATCGATCTCCGTGAGCATGTGGGAATGATTCCATTTCTATGGACCAATCAACCGGCCAGCCACAAGCAAGCATTAATTAGGAAATGAAAACTATACAAAAAAGTATAGGGCTATACGGACTCGAACCGTAGACCTTCTCGGTAAAACAGATCAAACTGATTATTGTCGAAATGATTCGAACTGTTTCAAAGACCCAACATGCATTTTTTTTGCATTGGGCTCTTTCATTAACTGATAGAAAGATCAGCTCGTTCACCATATTTTTTCTTGACAGGAAGATAACGAGATGGCTCCATGTGCTCTGATTCATTATTTGTATTCTGATTCAGGAGCAATACCAAAGTGTTTCAAAGAAGGGTTACCTTGACGTAGGTCTGCCTCCGGCCTAGATCAACCTGACGTTAAATGGAGTCTCTATCGCTCCGCTCCAAGAGTCAAATATGATACTTCATACACCTTAAAGTTCATAGGACGAAAAGAGGTTATTTTGAGGTCCTTATACTCATATTCATTATGCCTAGCATTGAATGGACTGGATATTCACCTTATCAATTATCAAATCAATGATGGGTTCTATTTGGCACCTGAATTGGCACCCGAATCGGACCGAACAAAATATTTGTCAGGCTGTTGTTCCCTCGAATCCATGGAGTAAGACA